GTGTAAATGCCCCTCAAAAGTAAGTAAATACATCCGAAACATATAAAATGCAGTTAATCCTGCTGTGGAACAGGCTATTATCGCGAAAATCGGTGAATACAACCAACTATCATTAAGAATTTCATCTTTGGACCAAAAACAAGCAAGAGGTGGAATACCACAAAGAGAAAGTGTACCTAATAAAAAAGTAGTTTTTGTAATTGGTACATATTTGGTTAAACCACCCATAAGAACCATGTTCTGACTTTTATCTGGAGAATATCCAACAATGGGTTCCATTGAATGAATAATCGATCCGGATCCTAAAAACAATAATGCTTTCGAATAGGCATGAGTGATTAAATGGAATAAAGCAGCTCGATAAGAACCTATCCCTGGAGCTAACATAATATAACCCAATTGAGACATTGTAGAATAGGCTAAACTTCTCTTAATGTCTTTTTGAGCAAGAGCTAAAGTAGCTCCTAATAGTACCGTTATTATACCTAGCAAAGAAATGAGATTCATTATGTAAGGTATGACTGTGAAAAGGGGAAGAAGCCGAGCGACAAGAAAAATTCCCGCTGCTACCATAGTAGCAGCATGTATAAGAGCCGAAATAGGAGTGGGCCCCTCCATGGCATCAGGTAACCATACATGAAGGGGAAATTGTGCGGATTTAGCAACTGCACCAAGGAATAATAGGGAGGCACACAGAGTAGCAAATAAAGAATTGACCCCATTATTATGGATCAAGTTATTGAAGATTTCGAACAAATCCCGAAATTCCAAACTACCTGTTATCCAATAAAAACCTAAGATTCCTAATAATAAACCAAAATCCCCTACACGATTAGTTACAAACGCTTTTTGACAAGCATTGGCTGCAATTGGTCGTGTGAACCAAAAACCTATTAATAGATACGAACACATTCCCACCAGTTCCCAAAAAATATGAATTTGTATCAAATTGGAACTAGTAACTAATCCCAACATAGAAGTATTGGAAAAACTCATATAAGCAAAAAATCTCAAATATCCTTGATCATGAGACATATAATTGTCGCTATAAATAAGAACCATGATTCCAACAGTAGTGATTAGTATTGACATAATAGAAGTAAGTGGGTCGATCAAGTGGCCGAACTCTAAAGAAAAATCATTATTGATGGTCCAAGAACATAGAAATTGATAGATAGAACTGCCATTGATTTGCTGAATAGACAGATCGGCCGAAAAAACCATAACTATACTTAGCAATGAAACACTAGGAAAAGCCCACATACGACGAAGATTTTTTGTTGCAGTCGGAACAAGCAGAAGTCCCCATCCTATTGACATAGTAACTGGAAGTGGAACGAAAGGTATGATCCATGCATATTGATATGTATGTTCCATAAGAAAATAAAACCTTTTTTATTCTTATTAATTGTTTCCGATTCACCAGCTCTTCTCTCTTTCGGAAGTAAAATAAATAAATAAAAATCAAGATAGAAAAGAACTCAAATAGGATTTCGAATTCTGAATTATTCAGATTCTTTCTCGTATTGAATAAAAATAAATTTAAATCAAGAAGTTACAATTGTTCAAATGACCAAGTCACTGGTTAAAACTGACCATTTAGTGATTAACTAAGATATTTATTAAGATAAAGAAAGAATATGAGATTTTCAATCATTCTACTATTACGGCGATTGATATCCATATAGTAAATAGTAAGGAAAAGGAATGACACCAAAAAAAGTAAAAGTACTCTATTGGGATATGGATCATAGAATCCGCCAATAACTCGACCCAATAAAATACTAGTTATTTTAGTTAGTTTATTCGGAGTCATTAATTAATTCATTGTAGAACTGATTGATTGGATTCTATTCCAATAAAACAAACTTATGTTTATAGGAAATCCTATGATACTCGTCACTTCGCATAGAACTGAAATAAGAGATTACTAAAATGACCTTTATCAAGTAATGTATCGTTTAACAGATTAACTACCAATCTAATTTTCATTTAAATTATGAGTACTCTATCCTCGAGCTTGATCAATTAATAGAAAAATTTTACATTATTATTTTCTTAAATTAGGTAAGGATTCTTAAGCTTTTCGATTTATTCAATGTAAGACGACGAGATATAAATAGACTGAGATTGAGATATGAATTGGAACCCTTCTTATCAACAACAACCGGTTCGATTTCTATGGTAGCGGACCTCATAGACATAGATCGGAATGAAGATATGAAGGTACAAATTAGTACGAATTCTTCTTTCTTCGGGCATTGTATGTAATAGAGATGTGGAACAAAAAAAAATTCCTTTGAAAATCACATCGTTTTTCTTTTTTCTATTTCTTTTTTTTTATCCCTAGTGGACTCTATGTGATGCGCACGTATCTATATTTTTGTAATTTTTGTATGTGAAGTATCCGCTATGGAATAAATATAGATAATGAATAGCAAGAACGATCCATTTTGAACAATACATGTCTTTCACATCCAACTATAAAAGTAACTTCTTTATTTTAATTTAAAATGGCGGTTCCAAAGAAACGTACTTCTATCTCAAAAAAGCGTATTCGTAGAAATATTTGGAAGAAAAAGGGATATTGGGCGGCGGTAAAAGCTTTATCTTTAGCTAAATCTATTTCTACCGGGCATTCAAAAAGTTTTTTTGTGCGACAAACAAGTAATAAAGCCTTGGAATAATCTGAATCGACATGACTCGATGAATTGGATGATTTATAAGATGAATAATTCACATTAACTAATGTTTTGAACTCATCTATATGAGATAGAACTGAACCGGCTGTTGTGGTATGTAGAATAAGAATTATTCTGTCTATTGGGTTCTAAGAACGGTACTATTTCTTTTTTGTTGTTGTTTTTCAAACAACAACAAAAAAGAAATAGTTAAACACAAAATACAAGGTTTCACTTTTCATTATAGTAGATTTTGATAATTCGCGAGATGGGGGTTGTTATTTCCACCCCCCCCCAAAAAAAAAAGATTTTTTTTAGGAAGAGGTTTATTCGATTATGTATCTCCAATAGTTATACATCATTAAGATTTTTGGAAGATATGAAACAAGTATGAACGACAGTAGTAAAAATGAATGGATCCTTGAAACTAATTGATTAAAATATATATTTTAACACTTTGCTTTGTAACTCTCCGAATCACTACAAAGATTCCCTCTTGTTTCGACCCAATCAATAAAAACTCCCCGGATCCGATATTTATGTACGAAGAATAAGTCAATCTTCCTTAATCCAAAATAGATCCTATGTTTGGACCGTAGGATCGATCAATCTATTTTATATAGAATATACTTTATTTATAAGTAAAGTACATAGCGTAGAATTCCAATAGAGATTGAAACTCTTTTGTTTTATGTGCAGCCCAATACCTAATTGGTTCGGTAAATCCTCACACGAATTATGTATACAATGAGGATCCCAACCATTAATACAGTTTTGATACCAAACTATCTAAATATTTATAGAAATCCCTTGGATGTAGTTATCCAATTGTGATACATAAAAAATCCTATTTATTTTCTTTTGTTCAGTGAAAAATGAATCTTTTTTCATTTCCGATCCATGAAATCAGATAAATGAGAAATGAATCATCAAAAAATGATATAAAAAAAGGGACAATTCTTAGTTCTAGACCTCAACTGAGGACATAACCATCTAGTTCCAACTGTTCCAGAAGAACTTATACTACGTGAAAGCCTGTTGTTAAAAATGACACCATCCCGGGATACTAAGGATTATTGAAGTTCAAATATTCATTTGAACGAGTCTTTATTCATCGATTCTAACGTTTCCGAAAATATATTGCATTGAATCTTTCAATCTCGACGATTGAACATCATATGGGCTATTATTATTTCGATCAAGCCGCCATGGTGAAATCGGTAGACACGCTGCTCTTAGGAAGCAGTGCTAGAGCATCTCGGTTCGAGTCCGAGTGGCGGCATCCTCGAAAAAGGACACATTAGATCCTATAATGAATTTAATTCGGAATTTCCATTCCGTAATTGAGGGACCCCTCTTTTTTTTAATGATTTTTTTTTATGATATTTGCGACTTTAGAACATATATTCACTCACATCTCTTTTTCGATCATTTCAATTGTCATTACGATTTATTTGGTGACTTTATTAGTCCATGAAATCGTAGGACTATGTGATCCGTCAGAAAAAGGCATGATAGCCACTTTTTTCTGTATAACAGGATTATTAGTTACTCGTTGGATTTATTCGAGACATTTCCCGTTAAGTGATTTATATGAATCATTAATGTTCCTTTCATGGAGTTTCTCCATTATTCATATGGTTCCTAAAATAGGGAACCATAAAAATGATTTAAGCGCAATAACCGCGCCAAGCGCTATTTTTACCCAAGGCTTTGCCACTTCGGGTCTTTCAACTGAAATGCATCAATCCGCAATATTAGTGCCTGCTCTACAATCCCAGTGGTTAATGATGCACGTAAGTATGATGTTATTGAGCTATGCAGCTCTTTTATGTGGATCGTTATTATCAGTAGCTCTTTTAGTCATTACATTTCGAAAAAACATAGGTATTTTTGGCAAAAGCAATCATTTACTAATTGGGTCATTTTCCTTTGATGAGATCCACTACTTGAATGAAAAAAGAAGTGTTTTACAAAACACTTCTTTTCTTTCATTTCGAAATTATCACAGGTATCAATTGACTCAGCGATTGGATCATTGGAGTTATCGTGTCATTAGTCTAGGGTTTACCTTTTTAACCATAGGTATTCTTTCGGGAGCAGTATGGGCTAATGAGGCATGGGGATCTTATTGGAATTGGGACCCCAAGGAAACTTGGGCATTTATTACTTGGACCATATTTGCTATTTATTTACATACTAGAACAAATCGGAGTTTGCAAGGTGTGAATTCGGCAATTGTGGCTTCCATGGGATTTCTTATAATTTGGATATGCTATTTTGGGGTTAATCTATTAGGAATAGGACTACATAGTTATG